ATTTGCAATATTATAATAGTTTAAAATGCGAATTTTGGGCCCCATAAATTACTCAAGGCTTTCCTGTTTCCGGGGGGTTTTCAGGAGTGTTAGAGATGTCAGGAGTAATGGGGGGGTAGGGGGGGTTTAACGAGAATAAACCTGGGGGGGGGTGAAACAATAGTTTATCTCGACTAGGCAATTACTATTATGTCCTTGATATAACTTTATGTAATTCTTGTGTAATATCTTTACATCATTCACTTATGTCTTTCATGCAAGGAAATGTACTACCTTATTAGTTATTACCGTGTGCACTCTGAAATGTAATTGAAAGGAGAACAAAAAAAGGAACCAGTAGCCCTATGGAAAGAACGCTCGGCATGGTGGGTGTCCCACCGTAGTATCCCACCATTAACTTATGCCAGGACAAGGGTCTACTGGGGAATTAATAAGTGTATGTTCCTGAAATAGGAACCAGATGCCAGGAATAATTCACTGTGTGACACCCCCACAATTGTTGTCCCTCACCTTCAATAACAGTTAGCGCGTTCTTCCATAGGTTGCTCGGTTCTTATTGGGTTAAAATATCCTCGAACTCAGGGATGTTGAGTGCTTGGTATATATTCTGATTCTAGCGTGTCATATTGATTATTCTATTTCCTGATTGACAATAATTTTATTACGGATAAAAAATGTAATGGTTTTAATATACCTTATTTAATTATTACCAAAAGTATGGTTTAATTACACGATGGCTGATAATACATAGATGTACTATACCATATAAATAATATAATAGTTGAACAAAGAATAGTTTAGTTTTAGAATACTAGCTTTGGGAGTTAGCGGTGAGGGTTTGAATCCCTTTTCTTTGAGCAGTAGGAGGGATTTTAACCCTCGGCCTCCGGTTTACAAGACCGGCGCTCTGAAACTGAGCTACTAATGCATGCTCACCCTAGGGCTTTGTTTTCTAATAGGCTGGCGAGGGGTATGAAGCATAGGAATAGCGAGAAGTAGAGGACTGAGGCAATTTGGCCGATGATTACATATGGGTGTTCGACAGGTATTCCCCCGATTCAGGTCAGGATTAGAATGTCAGCAATTAAGGTTCAGAACAGGAACTGTGTGACGGGGCGGAACATTGTGCCTCGTTGTTTTGATGTGTGGAGGAAAGGGACTACTAGGAGTACTAGAATTGACCCCAGGAGGGCCAGCACACCCCCTAGTTTGTTAGGGATAGACCGGAGAATGGCATATGCGAATAAGAAATATCATTCAGGTTTGATGTGGGGAGGCGTTACGAGAGGGTTGGCGGGGGTGAAGTTGTCAGGGTCCCCTAATAGGTTGGGGGCGAATAGTGCAAGGGATGCGAGGGCCAGTAGGGCAATTGCGAACCCTAGCAGGTCTTTGTAAGAGAAGTAGGGGTGGAAGGGGATTTTGTCGGCGTCTGAGTTCATGCCGAGCGGGTTGTTAGCACCTGTTTCGTGAAGAAAGATTAAGTGGATTATTGAAGCTGCTGCAATGACAAACGGGAAGAGGAAGTGGAAGGCGAAGAAGCGAGTGAGGGTTGCATTGTCGACGGAAAAGCCTCCTCAGATTCATTGCACTAGCTCGTTCCCGATGTATGGGACAGCGGATAGTAGGTTGGTAATAACTGTAGCACCTCAAAAAGACATTTGTCCTCAGGGTAGGACGTAGCCTACAAAAGCAGTCATCATTACAAGGAGCAGAAGAACTACCCCGACGTTTCAGGCCTCTTTGTAGAGGTAAGAGCCGTAGTAAAGGCCTCGTCCGATATGTAGGTAGATGCAGATGAAGAAGAAGGAAGCTCCGTTGGCGTGGAGGTTACGGATTAGTCAGCCGTAGTTCACGTCTCGACAGATGTGTGCGACAGATGAGAAGGCTGTTGCGATGTCAGAGGTGTAGTGTATTGCTAGGAAAAGGCCTGTGAGGATTTGGATAATTAAGCACATGCCTAATAGAGAGCCAAAGTTTCATATGGCGGAGATGTTAGAGGGGGCAGGGAGGTCGACGAGTGCGTCATTGGCGATTTTTAATAGGGGGTGGGTTTTGCGAAGGCTAGCCATTATAGGTTCTTGTAGTTGAATAACAACGGTGGTTTTTCAAGTCATTAGTTCCGGTTAAAATCCGGGCGAGAATTATGACTTATGTTATATCTTTATTTCTTCTTGGGTTGGTGTTGGGTTTGTTAGCTGTAGCTTCAAACCCCTCGCCTTACTTTGCGGCACTGGGGTTGGTTGTTGTGGCAGGGCTGGGGTGTGGGATTTTGTTAGGCCATGGGGGGTCTTTCCTATCTTTAGTGTTATTTTTAATTTATTTGGGAGGGATGCTGGTTGTATTTGCGTATTCTGCTGCTTTAGCGGCGGAGCCGTACCCGGAAAGTTGAGGGAGCGAGCCTGTAGTAATATCAATGCTTTGGTATATTTTTGTGGTTGCTGTAGTTTCAGCCTTGTTTCGAGGGGGGTGATATGAGTTTTCTTGGGTGTCTGTTGACGAGTTGGGGGGTTTCGCTACGGTCCGAGGAGATATTAGTGGGGTGGCGTTAATATTTTCTGCTGGTGGGGGGCTGCTAGTAATTAGTGCCTGAGTTCTTCTATTGACGTTGTTTGTGGTGCTTGAGTTAACGCGGGGGCTGAGTCGAGGCACCTTGCGTGCTGTTTAAAGGGAGGCAAATACGACTGCAAGGGAGAGTGTAAAAATAAATAGGGTGAGGTAGGTTTTGATTATACCTTTTTGGAGGTTGCTTGTTGTGGTTACGAGAGGCTTGTTGAGGGACACTAAAGCTTTGGGGGCAATTTTTTCTAGCCATGTTTGGTCCACTGTCTGGGAGGCGATTATTTGGCCAAGGGTTAGGTTGATTTCAGGAGTAATGCGGTGGATAGTTGCTGGGAAGAACCCTAGCATGTTGGAGAAGTGGTGGGCAGCGAGGGCGGGAGTTTGCTTATACTGCTTGCTTGTTAGCGATGCCATTTCTAGGGCTGAGAAAAGTCCTAGGGCTGTAACTGCCAGGGCTGCAAGTTTTAGGCCGGCGGGCATGGTTATTACAGGGGTTTTGAGGGGTAGAATGTTAGAGGTAATTAAGAGGCCCGCAATGATGCTTCCTCAAGCTAGTCGTTTGATGGGGTTGATTACGGCTGGGTTGTTCTCGTTAATGGGGGAAAGAGGATTGAAGCGGGGGTGGCCTATGGAGACCAGGAAAACGATTCGGAGGCTGTAAACTGCTGTGAAAGAGGTGGCGATTAATGTCAGGGTAAGGGCTCAGGCGTTTAGGTGGGATGTATTTAAGGCCTCAATGATTGCGTCTTTAGAAAAGAAGCCTGCTAAGAAGGGGGTGCCTGTTAGGGCGAGGCTCCCGATGGTAAGGCAAGAGGAGGTGAAAGGTGTGAGGTGTTGTATGCCCCCTATTTTCCGGATGTCTTGTTCGTCATTGAGGCTGTGGATAATAGAGCCGGAGCATAAGAAGAGCATGGCTTTGAAAAAGGCGTGGGTGCAGATGTGTAGAAAAGCAAGCTGTGGTTGGTTAAGCCCCAGGGTTACTATTATTAGGCCCAGCTGGCTTGAAGTAGAGAAAGCGACGATTTTTTTGATGTCATTTTGGGTGAGGGCACAGGTGGCGGTAAAGAGGGTTGTTAGGGCCCCCAGGCATAAGCAGGTGGTGAGGGCTGTGGGGTTGTTTTCTAAAAGCGGGCTTAAGCGGATGAGAAGAAAAATTCCAGCCACAACCATTGTGCTTGAGTGAAGTAGGGCAGAGACCGGGGTGGGGCCCTCCATAGCGGAGGGAAGTCAGGGGTGTAGGCCGAACTGCGCTGATTTTCCGGTGGCGGCTAGAATCAGGCCAAGGAGGGGAGGTGTGAGGTTTATACCTTGTGTGGTTGAAAAGATCTGTTGAATTTCTCAGGAGTTGACGTTTATTGCTATTCATGCTATGGCGAAGATGAGGCCGATATCCCCGACGCGGTTATACAGGACGGCCTGTAAGGCGGCGGTGTTTGCGTCCGCTCGGGAGTATCACCAGCCGATTAGTAAAAAGGACATGATCCCAACCCCCTCTCACCCGATAAACAGCTGGAATATGTTGTTGGCGGTTACAAGGATGATTATGGCAATTAGGAAGATTAGCAAGTACTTGAAAAATCGGTTTATGTTGGGGTCTGCATGCATGTATCAAGAGGCAAACTCTAAGATGGACCAAGTAACATACAGGGCGACGGGTGTGAAAATGATCGAGTAGAAATCGAAGTAAAAGCTGATATTGACGTTGAAGGTTTCTGTGTTCATTCAGCATCAGGTTGTAGTAATAATTTCGGCCCCCTGGTTTAGGAAGAGGGTGAGGGGCAGGAGACTGACAAAAAATGCCATTTTTACGGCAGTTTTTACTTGCTCTAATGCCCAGCCTTCTTTCCGGGGGTTGGGGTTAATTGTGGTAATAACTGGGTAAACTAACAGTGCGAAAATAAGGACAAGACTGGAGGCTATTATTAGTGCGGAGGGGTGCATAGCTGCTACTTGGATTTGCACCAAGAGTTTTTGGTTCCTAAGACCAACGGATGAGCTGTTATCCTTTAGGAGCGGGCTCGAGTGAGCCTTGGGGTTCAACCAAGGGGGCGAAGATTAGCAGTCTTCGTTGCTAGCGAGCATCTCTCGGTGGATAAGAGGATTTTAACCCCTGTTTTTAGAATCACAATCTAATGTTTTGGCTAAACTATATCTACAGGCAGCCCACCCTCAGATTAGCTCGGGCTTTAAAATAAGTAAGAGAAGGGGGAGGAGGTGGAGGGTAATTAGGAGGTGTTCGCGGGAGTGGGTGGGTTCAGTGGCGAGGATGTGTGCGGGAATTTTACCGCGTTGGGTTATTAAGAATATATACAGGGAGTAGCCCGCTGTAATCAGAGTGCCCAGTCCTGTGAGTGCAATTGTTCATCATGATCAGTTAAGTAGGGATGTGATGATTATTAACTCTCCTATTAGGTTGGGGAGAGGGGGTAAGGCCAGGTTGGCCAAGCTAGAGATAAATCACCAGGTAGCCATTAGGGGTAGAATAGTTTGGAGTCCTCGGGCCAGTACCATGGTCCGGCTGTGGGTGCGTTCGTAGTTTGTGTTTGCCAGGCAGAAGAGAGCTGAAGAAGTTAAACCGTGGGCAATCATAAGGATTAATGCCCCTGAGAATCCCCAGGGGGTTTGAATTAAAATGCCCCCTACTACCAGCCCCATGTGGCTTACGGAGGAGTATGCGATTAGGGACTTTAAATCTGTCTGTCGTAAACAGATGGAGCCTGTTATGATAATGCCTCATAGGGCTAAAACAATAAATGGGTAGCTTAGTTCTTTTGTTAGGGGGTCAAGGACGATAAGTATTCGCATCATGCCATAGCCTCCCAATTTAAGCAGCACGGCGGCCAGGATCATGGATCCGGCAACTGGGGCTTCTACGTGCGCTTTGGGTAGTCAGAGGTGAACCCCGTATAGGGGTATTTTAACAAGAAAGGCCAGTATGCAGCCTGCTCATCAAAATTTGTCCGCTAGGCCAGACAGGTGTAGAGGCTCTGAATACTGCAGGATTAGGAGGGAAAGAGTGCCCGTTGAAACATACAGGAGGGAAAGAGCAACTAAAAGAGGCAGTGACCCCGCTAGTGTATAGAATAGAAAGTAGGTGCCGGCATTTAGCCGCTCGGTCTGATTTCCCCATCGTGTAATTAAAATTAGTGTTGGGATGAGGGTCGCTTCAAATATGACGTAAAACATTATCACTTCGGTGGCCCCGAAGGCCATGATTAGGAAGATTTGAAGGGATGTTAGGAGGGAAATATATAGCCGCTGGCGATTTTCTGGTTCGGGGGCCATATGATTTTGGCTCGCTAAAATTATTAGAGGAAGGAGTCAGCATGATAAAACTAGAAGGGGGGTAGAGAGGGCATCTGTTGCTAGGTAAGAATTTGTGGTGGTTCAGCCTGTTTCAGATATGTTTTTTAGTCATGACAGGCTTGCTGTGGCGATCAAGAGGCTGTGGAGGAGGGTTGTGGGTCAGAGTCATTTTTTAGGAACTGCCCAGGCTGTGGGAAGGAGTATTAAAGTGGGGACAAGAATTTTTAGCATTGTAGGAGGTTAAGGGCTTGGAGGCGGTCCGTGCCGTGGGTTCGGGCTGTTGCAACTAGGAGGGCCAGGCCCGTACTTGCTTCACAAGCTGAGAAGGCCAGGAGGAGAACGGGAAGGGCAGAAAAACTTGTGGAGGAGAGGCTTATAGATCAGAGGGAGAGGGCAATAAATAGTGAAAGCATTATCCCTTCAAGGCATAAAAGAGCGGACAAAAGGTGTGTGCGGTGGAATGCTAGCCCAGATAGACCTAGCACAAAGGCTGTTGAGAAAGAAAAGTGGATAGGGGTCATAAGGCGGTTATGGACTTTAACCATAAGTGTTTGAGCCGAAATCAAAAGTTTTTCTTAAACTAACTGCCTATTCAGCCCATTCCAAGCCTCCTTGAAGTCACTCATAAATTAGGCCGACTGTAAGGAGAACAAGAACGGCAGAGGCTCAGAAGAAAGTTGAAAGAGGGGAGGCGAGCTGGTCACCCCAGGGGAGGGGTAGAAGGAGAGCAATTTCTAGGTCAAATAGGAGGAATAAGATGGCCACTAGGAAGAAGCGTAGCGAAAAGGGGAGGCGAGCAGAGCCTACGGGGTCGAAGCCACATTCGTATGGGGATAGTTTTTCGTGGTCCGGGGTCATTAGGGGGAGTCAAAATGAGACGATGGCTAAAACTGTTGATAGGGCGACGGCAATTAGTGCAATAGTTGTGATTAGATTCATTATCTTTCCTTGGATTTTAACCAAGACCATGTAATTGGAAGTCACTTATACTAACGTTAGTACTAGAAAGATTATGAGCCTCATCAATAAATTGAGATGTATAGGAAGAGTCAGACTACGTCGACGAAGTGTCAGTATCATGCAGCAGCCTCAAATCCAAAGTGATGTTCGGATGTGAAGTGGTATTGGACTTGGCGCATGAGACAAATGGCTAAAAATGTTGAGCCAATAATTACATGTAGCCCGTGGAAGCCTGTAGCAACAAAGAAAGTCGAGCCGTATACCCCGTCTGCAATTGTGAAAGGGGCTTCATAGTATTCCAGGCCTTGGAGAAACGTAAAGTAAAAGCCGAGAAGAATAGTTAAAAATAAGGATTGGATAGCTTGTTTGCGCTCGCCTTCTATAATGCTGTGGTGGGCCCATGTTACTGTCACCCCGGAAGCTAATAGAACCGCTGTGTTTAGGAGGGGTACTTCAAAGGGGTCAAGTGTTGTGATTCCTGTGGGCGGTCAGCAGCCTCCTAGCTCGGGGGTCGGGGCGAGGCTTGAGTGGTAGAAGGCTCAGAAAAAGCCAAGAAAAAAGAACACTTCTGATGTAATGAATAAGATTATTCCATAGCGCAGACCTTTTTGGACTGGAATTGTATGGTGTCCTTGGAATGTTCCTTCTCGGACAATGTCTCGTCATCATTGGTATATTGTGAGGAGGAGAAGAATGGTGCCGAGTGTTATCAGGGTCGTTGAATTATAGTGGAATCAAATTGCTAAACCGGATGTTATTAACAAAGCGGCAGCGGCCCCTGTTAGGGGCCAGGGACTAGGGTCAACCATGTGGTATGCGTGTGCTTGATGGGCCATTAGACGTTTTCTTGTAGGTATAGGCTTAGCAGGAGAACAAAGACGTAAGCTTGAATTATTGCAACAGCGACTTCTAGGAGCGTAAGTAAGAATAGAATGGTCGTGGTGAGGATGGCTACAGCAGGCATGAGAGGCATAAGGACGTAGGCTGCTGTGGCGATAAGTTGGATTAATAGGTGGCCGGCTGTTAAATTAGCAGTGAGTCGTACTCCCAGGGCAAGTGGGCGGATGAACAGGCTAAGAGTCTCGATAATAATTAGTACCGGAATTAGAGGGGTCGGAGTGCCTTCAGGCAGGAGGTGTCCAAGGGCGATGGTCGGCTGATTTCGGAGGCCAATAATAACTGTAGCGAGTCAAAGGGGGACGGCGAGGCCCATATTTAGTGATAGCTGGGTTGTTGGTGTGAAGGTGTATGGGAGGAGGCCGAGCATGTTAAGGGTAATAAGAAAGAGTATCAGGGATATAAAAATTAGGGCTCACTTGTGACCTCCAAAGTTGATTGGCAAAAGCAGCTGGTTTGTGAATCGGCTAATAAATCAACTCTCGAGAGTAAAAAGGCGGCTGTTTATTCAGCGGGATGTAGGTGTTGGGAATAAAAGTCAGGGCAGAAGGAGGGCAAGGGCAATTAAAGGAATACCTAGGAGAACAGGACTTATAAATTGGTCAAAGAAGCTTAGTGTCATGGTCAGTTTCAGGATTCTGTTTTTGGCTTTTCTGTACTTTGAGTGGTGGGTTCATTTGGAAATGTGTGGGCTATGACTTTAGGGGGAATTACGGTTAGGAGAACAAATCAAGAGAAGACTAAAATAGCAAACCAAGGTGCAGGATTCAGTTGGGGCATGTCACTAAGGGTGGTTGGGGATCACCAATCTTTAGCTTAAAAGGCTAACGCTAGGGCCCGATTTAGCTTCTTAGCGAGGCGTCTTCAAGTATTGCTAGGGATCAGGTTTCAAAGTGTTCTAGGGGAACGGCTTCAACGACGATGGGCATAAAGCTGTGGTTTGCTCCGCAAATTTCTGAGCATTGACCATAGAAAACTCCTGGGCGGGATGTAATAAAGGCTGTTTGATTCAGGCGACCTGGGACCGCATCCATTTTTACTCCAAGAGCGGGAACTGCTCAGGAGTGGAGCACGTCTTCGGCGGAAACTAGAACTCGTACTGGGGATTCAACAGGTACGACCATTCGATGGTCTGCTTCTAATAGGCGAAACTGTCCAGGGGTTAGGTCTTGCGTGGGGATTATATATGAGTCAAATCCGAGGTCTTCGTAGTCGGTGTATTCATAGCTTCAGTATCATTGGTGTCCCATTGCTTTGATGGTAAGATGGGGGTCATTAATTTCATCTATCAGGTAAAGAATTCGGAGGGAGGGGAGGGCAATTAAAATAAGAATAATAGCTGGGAGGACGGTTCAGATAATCTCGATTTCTTGAGAATCTAAAATATACTTGTTTGTAAGCTTAGTTGACACTATGGCAACAATAATGTATAGAACTAGTGTGCTAATTAAGAACACAATTATTAAGGCGTGGTCGTGGAAGTGAAGGAGTTCCTCTATAACAGGTGAGGCTGCATCTTGAAGTCCTAATTGTGAAGGATGGGCCATTATTGGCAAGATACGCGGGACTTTAGCCCACAATTCTGCCTTGACAAAGCAGTGTAATATCTATTTTACTAGTATCTTATGAAGAAAGTGGCAGAGTGGTTATGTGTTTGGCTTGAAACCAATTTATGGGGGTTCAATTCCCTCCTTTCTCGTATTAGGTTGCCTGTACTTGGACGAAAGCGGGCTCTTCAAATGTGTGGTAAGGAGGCGGGCAGCCGTGAAGTCATTCAACGTTTGTTGAAGTTAGTTCTACTGACAGAACTTCTCGTTTAGCTGCAAATGCCTCTCAGATAATGAAGAGGAACATAATAACAGCAACAAGCGAGATGAGGGAGCCGATAGAGGAGACTGTATTTCAGAGGGTGTAGGCATCGGGGTAGTCTGAGTATCGTCGGGGCATACCAGCGAGACCAAGGAAGTGTTGGGGGAAGAATGTTAAATTTACCCCTGCGAACATTACTCCAAAGTGAATTTTTGTTCAGGTGTCGTGGAGGGTGTAGCCCGAGAATAGTGGGAATCAGTGCACGAATGCAGCTACAATGGCGAAGACAGCCCCCATTGATAAGACGTAGTGGAAGTGGGCAACTACGTAGTATGTGTCGTGAAGGACAATATCAAGAGAAGAATTGGCTAAGACAATTCCTGTCAGTCCCCCTACCGTGAATAAGAAAATGAAACCGAGGGCTCAAAGTAGAGGGGTCTCTCATTTGATTGCCCCTCCGTGAAGGGTGGCCAGCCAGCTAAAGACTTTTACACCTGTCGGGATGGCAATAATTATAGTGGCGGAAGTAAAATAGGCTCGTGTATCAACATCCATTCCTACTGTAAACATGTGGTGGGCTCAGACGATAAAGCCGAGCAGGCCGATTGCCATCATTGCTCACACCATGCCCATGTAGCCGAAAGGTTCTTTTTTACCCGAGTAGTAAGCCACAATGTGTGAGATCATACCAAATCCGGGAAGAATTAAAATGTAAACTTCAGGGTGCCCGAAGAATCAGAATAAGTGCTGGTACAGGATTGGGTCTCCTCCCCCGGCTGGGTCGAAGAAGGTGGTGTTTAAATTACGGTCAGTCAGGAGTATTGTAATTCCTGCAGCAAGTACAGGTAGGGAGAGAAGGAGAAGTACGGCCGTAATCAGTACAGCTCAAACAAATAGGGGTGTTTGGTATTGGGAAATGGCGGGAGGTTTCATGTTGATGATAGTTGTGATAAAATTAATTGCACCAAGAATTGAAGAAATACCTGCTAAGTGGAGGGAGAAGATTGTTAGGTCTACGGATGCCCCAGCGTGGGCGAGGTTTCCTGCTAGAGGGGGGTAGACGGTCCACCCGGTTCCGGCCCCAGCTTCAACTCCTGAAGAGGCGAGGAGAAGGAGGAAGGAGGGGGGAAGTAATCAGAAGCTCATATTGTTCATTCGAGGGAATGCTATATCAGGGGCGCCGATTATTAGAGGAATAAGTCAGTTTCCGAAACCTCCAATCATAATTGGCATTACTATAAAGAAAATCATTACAAAAGCGTGAGCTGTTACAATTACGTTATAAATCTGGTCATCCCCAAGGAGGGCGCCGGGTTGGCTTAGTTCTGCTCGAATCAGTAGGCTCAAAGCAGTTCCTACTATTCCAGCTCAGGCACCGAAAATCATATAGAGGGTACCGATGTCTTTGTGATTGGTTGAAAAGAGTCAACGGGTAGTTGCCACGGGTATGATGGCTGAGGGTTAAGCGGTGGATTGTAGCCCCATGTACAGAGGTTCAAGTCCTCTTCGTACCAGCTCTGAGGTGTTTTACATATTAGATTGCAAATCTAAAGAAGCAGGCTAACTCCCTGCCGGGGCTTTCTCCCGCCTATCGCGTATTATTACTAGGCGGGAGAAAGTAGACGGATGCTCGCTGGTTTGAGCGCTTAGCTGTTAACTAAGATCTTGTAGGATCGAGGCCTGCCTGTCTAGGAAGGCTTTAGCTTAATTAAAGTACCTGTTTTGCATACAGGAGATGTGGGGTAGTGTCCCGCAAGTCTTACAGAGGCTGAGAGATTCTCACTCCCACTGAGGGCTTTGAAGGCCCTAGGTCTAGATTAGCCTAAGTCTCTAGAGGGTTAGGATTGCCGTGATCCCTGGTGTCAGGGGGAGAAGGCACATTGCTATTATGGAGGTGAGGGCCAGAGGAAGTGTTATTTGAGCTGGCTGTGTTCGTCAAGGGGTTGTGCCCGTTGTCGTGTTGGGAGACATAGTTAGGGCTGCTGCATAAGTAATGCGGAGGTAGAAGTATAGACTTAGGAGGGCACTTAGTGCAGCTAGGGTTGCGGTAACAGCAAGTCCCTGCTTCGAGAGTTCTAGGATAATTATTCATTTAGGTATGAAGCCGGTGAGAGGGGGGAGGCCGCCGAGGGAGAGAAGTATTAGGGGGATTATTGAAGTTAGTGCCGGGGCTTTGGTCCATGAAAGGGTCAGTGAGTTGATGTTTGTTGAATTGTTGAGTTTAAATGTTAGGAAGGTTGCGGCGGTCATGATAAAGTATGTGATTAAAGCTAGGAATGTGAGGGAGGGGGCGAACTGGAGGACCAGAATCATTCATCCAAGGTGGGCGATGGAGGAGTATGCTAAAATTTTCCGGAGTTGCGTTTGGTTGAGGCCCCCTCAGCCGCCAACTAGCGTAGAGGTGAGCCCTAGAAAGATTAGAAGGTTCGGGTTGGCGGGCTGTATCTGGAGAAGTAGGGCGAAAGGGGCTAGTTTCTGTCATGTGGACATTAGTAGTCCTGTGGTCAGGTTTAATCCTTGAAGTACCTCTGGTATTCAGGAGTGTAGGGGGGCGAGGCCAATTTTTAGGGCTAAGGCAATGGTAATGATCGCGTTCGGGAGAGGGTGGGATATCTGGCTAATGTCTCATTGTCCTTCTATTCAGGCATTTGTCACGGCAGCAAATATGAGTGTGGCGGCAGCAGTGGCTTGGGCTAAAAAATATTTGGTTGTGGCTTCGATGGCCCGGGGGTGGTGATGTTGAGCTATAAGCGGAATAATAGCAAGGGTGTTGATTTCAAGGCCTATTCAGGCAAGGAGTCAGTGCGAGCTCATGAATGTGAGAGTAGTACCTAAACCTAAGCTTAATAATAGGGTAGTTAAGATGTAAGGGTTCATTAGCAAAGGAAGGATTTTAACCAACATGTTTGGGGTATGGGCCCAAAAGCTTTTTTAGCTGACTTTACTAGTAAGTGGTGTAGTGGAAGCACAGAGAGTTTTGATCTCTCCGGGTAGGGTTCGAACCCCTTCTTTCTAAGGAGTTGGGGGGACTTTAACCCCCGTGTTACACTCTATCAAAGTGGCCCTTAAACTTCAGGCACAATTCATGAGTTACAGTTGAGGAGGAAAGCCTGCAAGGGAGATTGGTAGGGCCAGGTGACAGATAACCAGGGCTAGCATCAGCGGTAAGAAATTTTTTCAGACAAGATGTATTAACTGATCATAACGGGAACGGGGGTAGGAGGCGAGAACTCATAAGAACAGTACTGATAGAAGGGCTGCTTTTGTTATCAGGTTGACTGAGGTTAGTTCTGGGATTGTCGGAATGTGGGAGGCCCCTAGGAATAAAAGGGCTGAAAGAGAGTTTATAAGAAGGATGTTGGCGTATTCGGCCAGGAAGAAAAGGGCAAAGGGACCTCCTGCATACTCTACGTTAAAGCCTGAGACTAGTTCTGACTCTCCCTCCGTGAGGTCAAAGGGGGCTCGGTTGGTCTCTGCCAGGGTTGAAATATACCACATCGCCGCCATAGGCCAGGCGGGAATGACTAGTCAAATGTTCTCTTGGGCGACATTAAATGTTTGTAGTGTGAAGCCCCCCGTTAAAATAATTATGCACAGGAGGATTAGCCCAAGGCTTACTTCATAGGAAATTGTTTGGGCTACGGCCCGTAATGCCCCAATTAATGCATATTTTGAATTTGATGCTCAGCCTGATCCTAAAATTGAATAAACTGCTAGGCTTGAGAGCGCGAGGAGGAATAGAATGGTTAGGTTTAAGTCTAGAACTGGGTAAGGTATAGGAATTGGTGCTCAGAGGGTTAGGGCCAGGGTGAGGGCGAGTATTGGGGTAAGGAGGAAGAGAATTGGTGAGGCGGTAGATGGGCGCACTGGTTCTTTAATAAAGAGTTTGACACCATCTGCGATTGGTTGAAGAAGGCCGTAGGGTCCCACAATGTTAGGGCCTTTACGGAGTTGTATGTAGCCGAGCACTTTCCGCTCAAGTAAGGTAAGGAAGGCGACGGCCAGGAGGACAGGAACAATAAAGGCCAGGGGGTTAATAATGTGGGTAATCAGTGTGGAGATCATAATTAAAGAGAGGACTTGAACCTCTGTGGAAAGGGCTTAGGCCTTTTGCAATGTCCGGGCTCTGCCACTTTAATATGCCGTGTTCTACGGCCAGGGGTTGTACCCTCTTGCTTACTTAAGTAGAGGTCAGTAAGTGAGGGGGAGGCTTGTCGAAAACAGAGGCCTCATTTTTTTGGTCCTTTCGTACTGAAATAAATTACATCATAGATAGAAACCGACCTGGATTACTCCGGTCTGAACTCAGATCACGTAGGATTTTAATCGTTGAACAAACGAACCCTTAATAGCGGCTGCACCATTAGGATATCCTGATCCAACATCGAGGTCGTAAACCCCCTTGTCGATATGGGCTCTATAAGGGGATTGCGCTGTTATCCCTAGGGTAACTCGGTTCGTTGATCGGCTAACGCCGGATCAGTAAGGTCAGAAGTTCTGTTAATTAGAGCGGGAGCTCTTATTTTTAGGGTTTAGTGGCCCCAGTCCACATGGGGGTTTTTTGTTTCCCCGCGGTCGCCCCAACCAAAGGCAATTAAACTGCTTTCATAAGGTTATATTCTTTTATGAGAGGTCTTTTACATGATCAGTTTTAGTGCCTAAAGCTCCATAGGGTCTTCTCGTCTTATGTTTATATCCCCGCCTCTGCACGGGGAGGTCAATTTCATTAACTTGAGAAAGGAGACAGTTAAGCCCTCGTTATGCCATTCATACAGGTCCCTATTTAAGAGACAAGTGATTGCGCTACCTTCGCACGGTTAAGATACCGCGGCCGTTAAACTTAGAGTCACAGGGCAGGCGGGACCTCTTATATATTAAATTCAAGAGGCGATGTTTTTGGTAAACAGGCGAGGCTTGTGTTTGCCGAGTTCCTTCTTTCTCTTTTAGTTTTTCCTTAATGAGCACGCCAGTGTGGGGTTAAAGGTAAATAGTTGAGTGTTCTTCTTGTTATCTAAAATGTTTTCAATACCCTCTGTGGTTGGGGCCTTTAATGTTCGGTGGGGGTTCGTTCCGATGTACACTTGTGCTTGGAGAAAGATCTTTTCTTTCTTATTACTCATATTAGCATAATCAGTCCTATGGGTGCATAGGGGGGCCTGGTAGTATTAGGGGATTCAGAGGTATTATCAGGATTAGTGGGAAGTTTCGTGTCTGAGCTTTAACGCTTTCTATTAGGATGGCTGCTTTTAGGCCCACCAAAACACGGATGCCTTGATTTATTATGATCTTAATCCTCCTGGTAAAGTTGTATCTTGTGTTAGAGGAGCTGTACCTCCTTTAACTAACTCCTTTGCATTCTTTTGGTCGGTTAGGTATGACTTCGTTTGACTAAAGAAGGCGGAGGGCTGAACTTCTATCCAATTCCCAGGCAACCAGCTATAACTAAGTTCGGTAGGTCTGTCACCTCTACTCGAAGCTCTTCCCACTCTTTTGCCACAGAGATGGGTGCGCCCTATTAATAGGCTGTCTTGGAGTAGCTCACTTAGTTTCGGGGTACTAAACTAAAATTCTTTTTGCTTAGGGTCTACTAGCTAAATCATGATGCAAAAGGTACGAGGTGTAGTCTCTGCTTTATGTGGCTTTACTGGGTTATTTCATTTCTCTTTCAGCATTCCCTTGCGGTACTTTTTCTATAGCTCAAATATCTTTTTCTATCTCCTATACTAAAGAGGAAAAATGGTTTGTTTACTTTAGTGGGTGTCTTAGGCTTTATTAATGTTTGATTGTTGTTCTTGGCTGTTTAGGCTAGCTATTGGGCTTCAGGGTAATCCGACTTGCACGGATGACTTCTCAGTGTAAGGGAGATGCTTTTCTTTCTTAGCCATACTCTGATTTATCCAAGTGCACTTTCCAGTACACTTACCATGTTACGACTTGCCTCCCCTTTGCAGTTTAAAGGTTTTATTTAAAAAATGTAAGGAGCTTGGGGAGAGTGACGGGCGGTGTGTGCGCGCTTCAGGGCCAGTTTCAGAAGGACACTCTATTTCCTTCTTACTACTAAATCCTCCTTCAGATACGTTTTTCAGTTTATCATTCGTGTTCTCTAGTATAGAGAATGTAGCCCATTTCTTCCCTTTTCGTACGCTACACCTCGACCTGTCGTTTTGGGCTGTGCCAATTCTGTTTATTAATAGTCCTTCACAGGATAAGCTGACGACGGTGGTATATAGGCGGGTAGAACAAGAAAAGGTGAGGTTTAACGGGGGTTATCGGTTCTAGAACAGGCTCCTCTAGGTGGATCTAAAGCACCGCCAAGTCCTTTGGGTTTTAAGCTTATGCTCGTAGTCCCCAGGCGGATAGAAATGTAATTAACTATCAATGTTTAGGGCTAGGCATAGTGGGGTATCTAATCCCAGTTTGTGCCTTAGCTTTCGTGGGTTCAGAAATTGTAAAGCCACCTTCGTTGTTGTACTTCTAGCTTTCGTATGCGTATAACAGCTTTGAAAGCATTCGGCTTTAATCGTGTTAATTCTCCTAACCACGCTTTACGCCGGTGTCTATCAGCTTGGGCCTCTCGTATAACCGCGGTGGCTGGCACGAGTTTTACCGGCCCTCTTAGCCTTGGCTAAGTCAAGTTTTCACTTATGGCTTAATGTTTATCACTGCTGAGGTCCCTTGAGGGTGTGGCTAAGCAAGGTGTCTTGGGCTAATGTTAATTGTGCCTGATACCAGCTCCTTGCTTCCTTGACGGGAAACTGTGGGGCATTCTCACGGGGGTGCGGATACTTGCATGTGTAAGTTAGGCTAGAGTTGATAGAAAAGTCAGGACCAAGCCTTTGTGCTTTCGAGGCTTTCTAGGGCCTATCTTAACATCTTCAGTGTTATGCTTTACTTAAGCTACGATAGC